TGACCTGGCTCTTCAATCGACGATATAATGCTCCCTCTTAGTATCAGATGCCCATGCTTTGATTCGAAAGCCCTAGCCAGCCCCAGTAAGATCGGAGTATTGAATTTATCCTCCCTTCAGTCCAGTTTGAACCCGTCCCAGCAACGAACACCTTCCTAATGCAAGGTGAGGCTCTGCCCTTCCACTAGAATCCACTCTGGGTCGGGGGAGCCGCTACGCTAGTCCAACTTCTTGAGCAGCCGAGATATTGATTGAACAAAGGAATTCCTTGGCCTCACCCGGAGATGAGAGGGAAGGTCGATTTTACTCGAATCCTGGACCTGATCTATAATCCACCCGTCTTCCCCAGTCCCCGAAAGCCCCCCGGGCCTAGCCCTCTTTCTCAACTCGAGTCTTAAGCTCAACGGCTTTCATCGTTGACGAACACCTGCGCTAATAAGACAAAGAAGGAGGGAGTCTATGCCTTGAATGATTCAGTATCAGTAACAACGAATTTATGGAATGAGAGATCAAGAGACGGATAGGGGGGAATGGCCTATCCATAATGGGTGTACCTTCCTTTAAAGAGCTCTAAACTGAGTTGTTTAGGTTCTGGAATTCCATCTCTAGTTGGGTTCGAAGGTTATAAAATGTGGTGCGGGTTCATCTCTCTCGACCAGTTCCGGTTCAAGGGAAGGGTGATCGAGGGGACCAGACTTTAGATCTCTTTCTTCTCGGAGGTTTTTTTTTCGTATCAAGAGTGTGTTGGGGGCCAGGGAAGACAGATTGGATCGAGAGGCGATGCCTATGCCTCTTCTTTATCGATAGGATTCCCATCATTTGCAGTCTCCGGCCAAGGAGACAGGGCGAGGCACCGAACATGTTCTATCACCTTCGGTGTCTCCATCTGTGATTAGTAATCTAAATCCGCTTTTCCTATTCACTAGCACACTGCGCGCTACAACTAGCAGCCCCCTTACTAGTGGGGTAAAACAAAACGCTAGCGCGCTAGCTAGCTACTTATAGTTATAACCCCTACTTTATTATCTTTATTATTTATAGGATATTTGAAAAAGCCTGCTGAAAAACGGAAGCGCGCTAGCGCGCAACGGCGGAAAAGCCAGCAACTTGTTAGGAGTAGGGTTTGGCTTGCCCCTTTCTTATTATTAGTAAGATACGTTCGGAGCCCTATACAGGGGGCTGCTTGCTGCTCGCCCCTATGGGCTTATGCACTCCACTCGTTACCACTAAACGACGAAGCCGGGAGCGGAAGGAGGGATTTGAACCCTCAACCTCAGCCTTGGCAAGGCTATGCTCTACCATTAAGCTATTTCCGCCAGCTACGGTAGTGGCGAAGCACTACTGAGCAATTCACGTATCACTTGATACGGACGACTTCCGTTTTTCCGCCGGACCACACTCTTAACCTCCGATCGAGCTACGAGCACGAGTAGGTAGGCGCCTAGGGGGGTTTGGGCTGGGAAGGAAGGGCAGTTACACTGCTCCTCTTTTTTTTTGCTTCGCGCCAGATGAGATGATGATTAGTGGGTCAGGTCCAGTGTGTGCTCTTGATCACAATCATTAATTTTTAGGGGGGGCCCTTTCAATCAATCTCCGGCCGCTCAGTGCTGCTATTGGTGCGAGTTGTAAGCAGTCTTGGTCTCGAGTCGAGCTAGGGCGTGATTTCATTCTCGAAACGGGAGTGGGTGCACCGCAAGACCAGACAAGTGACTTCCTCGCCTCGCAGCGGCGGCATCTGTTTTTTATTTAAGTTAAGTCATTTCCTAACGCTCCTCTTACTCTACGATAATCCAAGCAGCAGCTCCACGAGTCCGCTCGGAACCAGTCGATTCCTGAGCCCGCCGTTGGCGCCTCCCGGTGGGCGTTTTCCAGCCACTAGAGCAAGTAAGAGAACCTACAGTGAATGAATTTAAAGAACCGCAGATTTTGACCGGATTGTACACCTTTGTGTCTGGCTATGTATATGGATGTGCATAAAGAAGGGACGGGGCATCTTTCTGCCTTTTTTGGGGGGGAATAAGATGCAGCGGCACCTCATGAACTTCTTACTGGGGCAGCACCATCCTATAGGCGCGAGTGTTTGGATGCACGTGTTTTGCCTGCGCAGTTAAGAGAGAAATTGTGCCCGAGGCAGTTTACTTGCTTACTTGTTATAGTAATTCGGCCCCTTGTGTCTTTCTTGGATATGCACAGTCCGGGTATAGATGCTATGCCGTGAAATCCAAGAGACGCGATGTATCCTTAGCGCAAGCACTAAGTAAGCAAGCTACCTTGATGAAATCAAATAAAAGAGAAGAAAGAATCATTCCCGGTGATAATGTTGTCGTCAACGTATAAAAGAAGGATGAGTCAACGACCATGACGTCGGCGAACAAACATGGAAGAATCCGCATGGCTACAGTGGAACCCTTTATAAAAAACGAAGCAGTGAGAAACGAGCTAAATTTATGAAATCAGGCCGCTCTTGGTGCCTGCTTTAGCTTGTCGGAGGCCGTAACGTAAATATTTATTTAGCTTGCATACCGAGAAGAGAAGCCTGGAGTTGGAGGAGGCTGAATAGAAACTTGTTCTTGCGGATCCCCCTTGTTGAAAGGCATTCTTCACGTCAAGTTGAAATAAGGGCAATTTTTTGATTGCAGCCAATGGCCTGTTTCCACGCAGGCAATGCGCCTAAGTCTTTTTCTTTTTTCCTGGGCATTGATTTCTTCCTGCATAGCATCTCTCCAGCAAGAATGATTGAAGGCTTCAGCAAATGATTCAGGTTCATGAGAAGAGAAGATTGAACTGACATGAGGTAAGCTCGATGTTTTGGGGCATAAGATAAGACAAAAATCCTTCAACGAGATAAGAAACTTGAGAGGATCGACGAACCTGAGAGAGGGATCCAGAATCTGAGGAAGCGACTGGAGGGGAAGCAACTGGGCTAGACTGCTGATCTTCCGGAGTCTGGGAAAAAGAAAATAATGTAATCGCCGCCGGGAATAAACATGCTGTGCCGGGTGACTGGAATCCTCTGAGGTCAGCTGAACAGGCTGACAATCGGCAGAAGATGCTGGGCAAAGCTGCTGGCCTAAAGAGTGAGGCTGATCCGTAACATCAACTGCAGAAGAATGAGGTTCGAGTTGATAAACAGGAGAAGGCCGCAATACATCTCCATCAACATTCTCCGCTTAGAGAAAATATGAGGTTAAAGTAAAGAGAACATTCAAGGTAGCTTGCTTACTTAGTGCTTGCGCTAAGGCAATGCAATTGTCTTGTACAAGCACGGGGCTTAGTGAAGTAGAACCGCGGGTCGCACAGCTTGCTCGACGCATCCTTTCTTTCAACCTTATTAGCGTTAGTAGGTAGGACGTACCGGTTAATTTCCCCCGGGTTGTTGATGTAGTTGCTTGTAGTTTTCTTTGATTTTTATTCTGGCTCAGAAGGAACGCTAGCTATATGCTTAACACATGCAAGTCGAACGTTGTTTTGGGCAGAAGGAATAAAAACCTGCGCCAGCGCATGCAGAAAGCTTTTTTAATAGAGAGAGAGTCAAAGGGGCTGGGCGATTCTGTAACCGCGGGCAGCTCAGACCCAACTTAATGATGGCCGCGCATGAGATCGCACGAGACCACTTCGATTATGAGTCAGGCGATGCGAACATAGCGGCCCTAAAAAACCTTCTGCGCTATCTTAAAGCGGAGAGGCGAAAAACTTCCATTTTGAGACCGCGGCCCGCACTTTCTAACTGATTTTGTGAGATAAGTGTGAAATTCTCCTCCACAAGACTCTTGATGGTACGAGAACATAATTGGAAGAAATAAGGGTCTTAGACCGCTTACAGTAGTTCTACCTATAGAAAAGATCATCAGAGAGGAGACACCCCATTTTTGATTCCAGCCGAGAAGACTAGTAAAAGGAAGGATCAAGAATGTCATATATTTCAGGAGCTAGATCAGTTGCCGATGAACAAGTAAGAATTGCCTCAACAAAAATTGATGGAATTGGACCTAAAAAAGCCATTCAGGTTCGTTATCGATTAGGTATCAGTGGGAACATAAAGATAAAAGAGTTAACTAAGTATCAGATCGACCAAATTGAACAAATGATAGGTCAAGATCATGTTGTTCATTGGGAATTGAAGAGGGGAGAACGAGCAGACATCGAACGATTAATTTCTATTTCTTGTTATCGTGGAATTCGTCATCAAGATGGATTGCCCTTACGCGGTCAACGAACTCATACTAATGCAAGGACTTTTCGCAAGCTAATTCGGAAATGAAAGAAGTCTACCGAAAGCCCTTGGTACTTGTCTGATCAATCACACTGTTCAATAGTTCACTGAAATTTCTTTCTTTTTTATTTTCTTTTTTATTTCACCGGTTACTAATCCAGTATACGTATAGTAGGCCTCCTTCGCCACTCCACTAGTGGCTCGGCTTGGTCTCGCTTCCTTCGCCCGACTATCGGCTCGGCTTCGTCCTAGAAGCTACTGCTTCCGCCTCTCTAGGCTTCGCTATCGCTCATGACTGGTATAGTATATGGATCTCTCTATGTAGCGGTCGGCCTTCTATAAGCTTCGCCAGAAGCGACTAGTAGCTTCCCGAATGCCTCTTTACTTTAGTATGGTCTAGTCTTTCCAATGCCTCCTTCCTTGCCGCCAACGTACGCTACTAGGAGAGTAAGCAAGCTACCTTGCTTGCATTCTAGAAACGGTAGCTTCCGCGCCCTTCCTGCCTGCTGAAATTGATGTGAATGATCGTGACAGCTCTTCAAATCCTATTCAGTCTGATTAGATATGTCACTGAAACAATCCGTTCTGTCTCTGTTTTATTTTAGGATTCCGAGAACGAGCCGGCCGATCCTAACATCATTTATGAGGAGCCGGACGACGCCTCAGATAAAAGATGTCTCCGACGCGGCAAGAACAACTTTCTCTATTGTTTTTTGGGGGGGGACAAAAGAGAGATGCTTTCTATCAGTCAAAAGCAGATGCCGCCCCTCCCCATGCTCCCACCGTCCGCTCCCCGAGGAATAGAAAAGGAGGACCGGGGGCCAGAGCTAGTTGGGTTGGGGTATAGAGCCGTAAGCGCGGTGGGGGGGTGACAGAGGACGTGCTCGTACGGTTCAAAGAAGGGTATGATCAACTCGTTGATTGTTGGGAACTTTCACTCCTCTATATTCTAAATATGCCTTTCTAGGAGCATTACGATCTGCAGCTCAAATGGTCCCTTATGAAGTCTCTATCGGTCTTATTCTTATTGTGCGCCTTGTGAGCGCGTTTGGATCTGCGAAGGCAATCGCTCGGATGTTCCCCTAACCTAACCCGGGAACGGACCGGAGGGAACCGCAGCATGGGGAATGTCCGCGTCTCGTCGCAAGGCTCATTTTTAGTTGTGGTTCATAGGGCGGGCAGCTTTATCTGATCAAGGGCCGGGGCACAAGGGTCCTGGTACTATCCAGGTGCGAAGAACCCCGGAGGTTACTGCAATGAGCAGAAATCTCACTCACCGGCCTAAACGACGAGCAAACACTCGAACGTGAAAGCAAGGGATCGCCCAACGAATGGACGAGCCCGAGGAGGGAGGAGAGAGGGAGGCAAGAACCATACTTTCAGAGAAGTGGCGGTCCGAATCTTATCTGAACTACGAGAATAACTGACTAAGCCGTGCCATAAGGGTCATTCTCCAAACGGGACGGGGCTAAGCCTTTAGGTTCGTTCTTTAAGTAGGTTGGGTGACAGATCGGCCATAGGAGTACTCCGGGAGATAAACCAGGGCAACAAATGTCGAGCATACGACGATGCCGCCCGTTTTCATTTCGTGGAAGTCCCCGGCAGAGGAAAGGGCTGTAGGTGATGGCGCGTTCCGCTTCTTATCTAGAGGGAGGCGCTGAAATCGTTCCTATTGGGCCGTGCGTGGCAGCTGGTATAGATGAATAAAGGCGGGGCGCTTGAACGGGACCTATTCTCTTAAGGCGGGAAAGCTTAATAGGAAAGGGGCCGAGCTGACTGATGAGTGCCTTTTTAGTCTTTAGAAAAAGGCACTCATGTGATGTGGGGCTAACATGGGTGGATACATACAAGTATAGCCAAATCAAGATGAGACGGGACGGACGGTCAGAGGCCGCAGCGGGACTACCATGGGAAAGCCCGCCCCCGCTAGCTAACATAGAAAGAAATAGATTCCCGGATAGCAAGAGTCTCTATGTGAATCTCTTCCAGACCAGGCCAGGCCGAATCGGGCCACCCCTTGGGCTGGGAATGGCCTGGCCCACATGCATAATTTGATGAAAGCACTCCAGTCCCTCGAAGTGGCTTGTCAACCACGCTTTCCCTCCCTCAAAACAATGCTCCTCACCGGGCAACACAGCAATGAGTAGTTCGCTCCAGGACCCCCCGAGAGCGGGATGCCGGCCGAGATGGAGCTGGGAGCCAACCTATACTTTCCTGGGACTTGCCTTGAAAAAACATGTAAATAAAAGACGGGCGCCGAAAAGAAACCAGCCCAGCCTCTTCAAGAAAGCTTTGCTTGGTAGGCGGTGCCTATTCACTCGGACAATGCTCTGAACACGAAAGTGCGCAGTTCCGCCCCCTTCTCCCATGCTGAGTCACAGGCAGCGCCTCGGAATAGCGAAAGCACGGACGAGCCACATGCAGGGAAACTTGCACGTGTGGTTCCGGCCGGGGACCCCGGTATACTGTACTAATATGTGTAGGTCCCCGTAATTCGAGTGAGATTGTCATGGCGCAAAAGCAGATATGGTCCGGTATTCCCTTGTTCCCTGTATTGGTTATGTTCTTCATTTCTCGTCTAGCAGAAACTAATCGAGCTCCGTTTGATCTCCCAGAAGCGGAAGCTGAATCAGTTGCAGGCTATAATGTAGAATATGCGCGGGATGCGATCCTTAATAGTCCACTGTTGGCGGAAGCCAATGTCCCGGGGTCCCGGGGACTCATTCTGACTGAAACAAGGGGTGGGTCTTTACCAACTTTTCAATATTCTATTTTAGGGAAGCCAAAAAACGTAAGCGCCCCTACGCGAGCCTTATTGAAAAGCCCCCTTACTATAGAACAAAGAAAGGGATTGAGCTGCGCGAAAGCCCTTGCGCTAACGCGCATCCGTTTTCTTGCTCGTTAGCGCTTTACTAATATAATAGAAAGGGCTTTCTTGCTTGTTTAGTAAAGTAGCGCTTTTTCTTTTTATAGGAGTAGGTGCTTTCTGGGGCAGGGTACTCTTCATTCTTCATTTGAAACTAATGAATGTCGGGGCGGGGGTTTCCGCCTTGTTATCAAAAAGGGAGTTGGGTAAAGCAAACTCCCTCCTTGGACGAGCACGGGGCTTAGTCAAGTAGAACCGGGTTGCGTTGCTTGATGCTCCGATCGAAAACAAATCAGTGGGGCCATGCCGGTACGACTGAATATGCGTTAGAAAGGTCAATCCCTTCCCTACGACACCAAAAAAACCGGGCCGAACTTCTGCCCGCCCGCTTCCATAGAACAATATCGTGGCAACGTAGACC